ATCAAAATCGGATGAATCGGCCCAGACCGGCTTACTAATGGGATGCCCTAATACATTACAAAATTTCGCTTTAGCCAATGATCTAATTAGAGGAATAATTGGAATTATTGTATCAAGCTTTTTCATAACATTTTCGATTATAAATGAATTTTCCAGCATTTGACTCCGTACCACTGAAGGATTTAGCCGCACATTTGAAAAATAGCCCAAAAAGTCAAATGAATGCTCGGATAATTGGTTTATATGGATCTTTCCTGGTTGAGACCAAACATAAAAATGACATTGCCATAAATGGATAAGATAGTATTTCCATTTATTCATAAAAAATGGCGTATTCTTTGAAGACAGAATGGATTTTCCTTGATATCTAACATAATGAATGAAAGGGTCCTTGAAGAACCATAGGGTAGACGGAAAATCCTTATCAAAGACTTCTACACGATGTTCTATTTTTGCATAGAAATATATTCGCTCAAAAAGGACTCCAGAAGATGTTAATCGTAAATAAGAAGATTTGTTACGGAGAAAAATAAGGATAGATTCGTATTCACATACATAAAAATTATATAGGAACAAGAATAATCTTGGATTACTTTTTGAAAAAGTAGAAATCCATTTTTTTGGAGTAATAAGACTATTCCAATTACAATACTCATAAAGAAAGAGCCTTAATAAATGAAAAGAAGAGGCATCTTTCACCCAGTATCGAAGGGTTTGAACCAAGATTTCCAGATGGATAGGGTAGGGTATTCGTACATCTGACACATAATTTAAATATGGAAATTTTTCCTCAAAAAAAGGAAATATTGAATGAATTGATCGTAAATTATAAGATTTTACGATTTCTGCCTCCTCTAAGGAAGAAATTAATTGTAGGGAAAATGGAATTTCCACACTGACGGCAAACCCCTCTGATATTATTTGAGAATACAAATTCTTGTTGTACCCCCAAAATTGATTTTTGTTCGAATCATTAGCAGAAAGAATCAAATGATTCTGTTGATACATTCGAGTAATTAAACGTTTTACAATTAGTAAACTAGATTTATTGTCATAACCTAGATTTTCCACCAAAATGGAGCTATTTAAACCATGATCATAAGCAAGTGCATAAATATATTCCCGAAAAATAAGTGGGTATAGGAAGTCATGTTGAAGAGATCTATCTAGTTCTAAATATACTTGAAATTCCTTCATTTTTCAAATTCGATTTGGGCCAAGGATCGAGGATTTATTGGGTTATCAAATGATACATAGTGCGATACAGTCAAAACAGGGTATTCTATTCTAATAAAAATGGAATAGATACCTAGAAAACAAGTAAGACTCATCAACGGACTCTCTCTACTCGCTTTTTCCATCTAATTGTTTTATGTTCGTTCTAGGATAACAAGATAGGTAGAAATCCTTTATTTTCTCAACCCAATCGCTCTTTTGATTTTGGAAAAAAAAAATATTTTTATCAATATACTCTTTCTTCTACACATTTATCGCCACCCCATAATATAATGGAGAATAGCTAATAGTTAGGACTCATAACAAAAATAAATAATCCATTCATGGGCAAAGCTTTTCCCGCATTAAGCACTAATATATTTTTAACGTATAATTAGATGGGGTAATCATTCAAATTAAAAATGAAAGCTCGTTGCTTTTTGTTTCCCTATAATTGGAGCCGCCAAACTCTATCCATTTATTAATTCAACCCAACTGTGAATTTTTTTTGTTCCGAGCCAAGAATTCAAACAAGGATTTGGGCCCGATCCAATAACAATGAAATATTCTTAGAATTCTACATTGATACGACATGCTGCTTTTTCCATTCATTCCTTTCTGGATCAGTCGTGGTTTTACAAACTCTACCGATGGTATGGACGAATCCATTGCTTCATAGAAATGTGTAAAAAAGTGAGTCGCACTTAAAAGCCGAGTACTCTACCATTGAGTTAGCAACCCTAATAAAATAAACTAAAAAAAACTAATAAAATAGGATGTGTAGATACAATCGCAATAAAAATAAATAAAAAGATTTAATTGTATAATAAAAAAGATATTCCATTCAAATTGAAAGAAACAAAATGTCGAAGTCAAATCGATTCTGAACATAAAAATGAAGAGATCAGATGAAAATACAAGAAATTTTCTCAGATAAAAAAAGAAAATAAAAATTTATAGACCACCTCTTTGTCTCCTATGTTATACGTTATTTTTATTTTCTTTTTTTTTTTATTTTCTTTATTATTCCTTTTTTACTTTAATTTAAAAATAAAAAAAAAAAACTTCTTTTCTTGTTTATATCCTTCTTTTCTTGTTTATATCACAGAAAATCCAAAGAATGGAACGGGAATAAATAGATCTATTTATTCACGATCGGATTATATTTGTTTGATACACTGTTGTCAATATTAATGTTGAAAAAAGAATACAATGGAGAAAACAAACGAATTATAAACATAAATATTAAATAACAATTTAATAAATACCAATTGCAATCCAATTGAATTTAATTCAAATTAATAATAACAAAGTTTGTAAATAATAAATACTAAAGAAAAAGTAAATAAAAAAACCAAGCAATTATGTTGTATTAACACTACATAAATAATCGACATAGATACAAAAAAGGCCTATGCTAAAATTAAGGAAAAAAATAGCGATCGGGTTTATTCAATCAATAAATATAATAATTCAAAAATATAATAATTCAATCAATATAATTATAATATAAATAGAGTAAGAAAGCTTAACCTAACCCTTTTTTTTAATTTCTTCAGAGAATTCCAACAAAAATCACCTCATTGAGGGTAATGTATTTATAGACCCAATTACTTCATTTATTACTTCATTTATTCATTTGCTCTTTTTTCTATCCATTTTTGATTTTATATTAATTTATATCAATTTTATATTAATTTATATCAATAAAAATAGATTTTTGTAGTTATAGCAAACAGCATTCTATGGCAGCAATAATAAATCAAAAATTAGGTATGAATAGAGGAAGAGAGCGGGGGGATAAGAGAGAAAAGGGTTATATAAATCTATATACAAGTCATCCGCACCCTCTTTTTTTTTATTTATTTATTTGATTAATTGAATTTCGTTTGTTGATTAGGACAAAGTTCCATAAAAACACCCGCCTTTTTTGAAATATCCTGAACAGTTCCTGTAGGTTGAGCGCCTTTTTCAAGGAAATATAGAATAACAGGAATATTTAAATAGGTTTGATTCTTTATCGGATCATAAAAACCCACTCTCCGAAGATCTCTTCCCTCTCTTCGGGATCGAACATCAATTGCAACGATTCGATAAACGGCTCATTGGGATAGATATAGATGAACAATACACCCCCCCTAGAAACGTATAAGAAGTTTTCTCCTCGTACGGCTCGAGAAAATTAGAAATTATGTCTATGTATAGAGTATAGAATTATGATGTCAAATAGATCCACAAAATCATCAAATCAATTAGACTATGATTTAAATACTTTTTTCTTATTCTTTCCCGAAAAAAAAATCACTCGTATTCGCAACCTCATAACTCAAGTTGGATAACTCTCAAATAACTCAAAGGAAAACAAAACCTTTAGGTATTTTATTTCATTTATTGAGCGGTCTCTACCCCCTTTCTTGTCTGTCTCCTTTAGAATCTATTTTGAGTCTTCATTCTAATATAGTTGTTGAGACAATTGAAAATGGTATTTACTTGTTCCAGGATCCGTTAGCTTTTCCTTGAATCATTGGGTTTAGACATTACTTCGGGGATCTTTAATCGTTTCAAAAATGGCAGCAACATACCCATTTTTTTTTATTTCTTTCCATCAAAGAATCATACAACTAGATGGTTGATTCCCGCAGATACACTTTTGATCGAAATAGTTTTACCAATTCCAACAAATTTGACTTTTTTTTTTGAAACTTGCTCGAATTGGATCCTTTCGATTTCTATATCGAAAATATACTTACGAAGTTGTTCTAACTTATTAATTTTCACTAACCCTAGATACTTGCCCCTGAGAAATGAATCAACTCGAGCTCCATCATGTACTATTTCCATCATCAACCCCTATCCCCTCCCCCCAAAAAAATTAGTTCTAGTGAAACAGAACAAACGATGTCGAGCCAAGAGCACCTTCATTTCTATATAATAGAAAAATGGTGGATGTAAGAATCCACAGCTAATCTAATCATGTCTTTCAAGTCGCACGTTGCTTTTTACCACATCGTTTCAAACGAAGTTTTACCATAACATTCCTCTAGTTTGGAGCCGGTATGTAATTGATTCAATTATGAAATCATGAATAGTCATTGATTCAATCGATACATAGTAATCCATATTTTTCCTTCTATATGAATGGAAAATTTCTAAAGTAAAGAAGTATCAACAAAAATGAAAATTAACGCGATATTGTAGGAATATAATTTCTATTTTATTTTGATTTATTTTCTATTTTTCTTAAAATTCTTAATAATTACTTAAAATTCTTAATAATTACTTAAAATTCTTAATAATTAAATATAATCTTTAATTAAATATAATCTTAATAATGAAATTCAAAATATAATAAAATAATTAAATTCAACAAAATAATGAAATTCAAAATATAATAAAAATATAAAAAATATAATAAAAAAAATATAAAAAAAATATAATTATAATTAATAAAAATATAATTATAATTAAAATAAAATATATAATTAAAATAAAATATAATAATTAAATAAAATATAATAATTAAAAATTATAAATTTTTAATATCCAAATAACAACAATAACACGAATAAAAAAAAAAGTTCTTTTTGAATCTACATCTTCAAAGTGACTCGATTTAGAAACGAACCATTAAAAAAAAAAAAGAAGAATCACATTCTACCCAATATTATATACTCTTAAACAGAAGGTTTCTAAAAAAAGGAAAGGGCAATCTTTATTCTGATATCAAATTTGTATTCAGATACAATATATATCATGAATGGATATGTTCTGGGACGGAAGGATTCGAACCTCCGAATAGCGGGACCAAAACCCGTTGCCTTACCGCTTGGCCACGCCCCATTTCTATTTCTATTCGACACTAATAAACACTATTATTGGTATTGGTTGTTCGTCAATTACAGTCCAAATATCTATAGAATAAATTGATAAATTGTTGCTAGAATTTTGATATGTTGATATGTGTAGATATAGAATTAAACTGAAATTATTGATCATTACATATAATTCAATTAAGATATTGCATGAAAGTATGATTTCTTCTATTTTTTATTTCAGAATGGAAAGATTTTGAATTGGATAAGTTCAAATCAAAGAAGGATTTTTGGGGTCTACTTTTTTTATTTGATTCATTTTTTTTTATTCGTAATTAATTCTATTTTTTTTTTTATTAATATTTAATAGATTTTATAAATATTTAATAGATATTTATAAATATTTAATAGATATTTATAAATAGTATAAATCATAAATGAAATAAATAACAACAAAATAAATTAAATTAGTATAAATTAATAAAAATAGTATAAATTAATAAAAAGAATAGTTAATTTATTATAAAATTCATAATATATTAAATAAATTCATAATATATTAAATAATTAATAATATTAACTTAATTTCTTAATTTTTAATTAATTTAACTCACAAAAAGAAAAAATACAATTATCTTAAAGAACAAAATGTTTGTTATGCTTAATATCTTTAGTTTGGTCTGTATTTATATTAACTCTGCCCTTTATTCAAGTAGTTTTTTCTTCGCGAAATTACCTGAAGCCTATGCTTTTTTGAATCCAATTGTAGATATTATGCCAGTAATACCTCTACTCTTTTTTCTCTTAGCTTTTGTTTGGCAAGCTGCTGTAAGTTTTCGATGAGATCTTTAATTTGAATACTGTCCTAGAAAAATTCATAATTTATTCGAAAAAAAAAAATTCGAACATTTTAACAATTTTTAAGATCAGATAAGTCTTACAGTGTGAATCCTCGATTCAAATATTGAAATTTTTTTATAGACAAGAAAAATCTGGACCATCTCATTTCCTCATTCTTACATTTTTTCCATTGAAAAATCCTATTATGAGTGACCCACCAATATCTAATTATGGATATGAAAAAAAATTTGGTAATAAAGGAATCGACTCTTATTACAAATAAATTTCCGAAAATTTTTTTCTATTTCTCGAAATTACTTCATTTCTTAGTATCAAAAGAAACATAATGTGTAGTATAGGAGAATCTATTCTCTTTCTTTTTTTTAATGATCTTGGAGATTGTGTAATGCTTACTCTAAAACTATTTGTTTACACGGTAGTAATATTCTTTGTTTCTCTTTTCATCTTCGGATTCCTATCTAACGATCCAGGACGTAATCCGGGACGTGAAGAATAAAAAAAAAAAAGATTTTTTTGTTTTCTGTGTTTTTTCCTTGCTTGTGCTTGATTTTAAAATATTCTTAGGATTTTATCTATTTTACATCTTTAACTATTAAATTTAACTATTAAATAATAAAAGTTAATCGTTAATATAAATAAAAAATAAATATTAAATAAAAAAAATCAAACAAAAGAGGCTATATAAATTCAAAAAAAAATACCAAATTATCGACGGAAACGGAAAGAGAGGGATTCGAACCCTCGGTACGAAAAATTCGTACAACGGATTAGCAATCCGACGCTTTAGTCCACTCAGCCATCTCTCCCCAATTGAAAAAATATATAATATATATGTTACATTACACAAACAAAAAGTAGGGCTTGAAAAAAGCCCTTCTTTATATCTTATCTATCTTTGACTTATTATATTTGATAATATTTGATTATATATATATTTCAAATTTATTAAATTCAAATTGTTATATATTTTATTTCTTTTTATTTCTTATAAAATTATATATATATAAATAAATATTTATATAAATAAATATTATATAAATTAAAGAAAAAAATAACTTGTTTTTCAGCCCGGCCAGGTCAGTACTTAGCCGGGCCTTTTTTGTTCCCATGAATCCTGGATAAAAATGATTTATTTGATCTGAAAAAAAATATTTGTTATTGAAACAAGATCAAAAATAAGAATGTCATTTCTTATTACTCTTTCTTTTTTTCCGGTAAAGTACCTAAAAAAAAAAAAAAGAATGGACCTAGGGATTTTTGCACAATGCATTTTTATGTTATGACTTAAGTAGTTTTGTCGAGATAGATCTGTCAAAACACCTTTAGCAAAACAAAATCCAAAAATGAAATGAGCCCTCTTTTCTTAATTTCATTAGATCCACTTACGAAACACGTCAACACTATAATTTTCATGATTCTTTTATGATCCTATATTTCTTGATTACGACTGATTCCCTTGTTGGACAAAAGGTACATTTATATACAATAATCGCATTGGAGCGGGTATAGTTTAGTGGTAAAAGTGCGATTCGTTCTATGGATCCCTTACTAGTTAAGGGATCCCTCGTTTGATTCATATTCCGATCAAAAACTTTATTTCTTATCTTAAAAG